AGCGTTTTGAAAGAAGGCATTCAAGAGCAACTGGAACGTTTTCTACTTCAGTAGAAAAAAAAAAAGAAACGAAATTGATAATTCTTATTTTTGATTCTTTAGTCAATTTTATTCTTTAATTTTAATTAAATTTTTCAGAAATTCTATAAATATAAAGAAAAGTCTATCTACTATCTATAAGTTAAGTATATATATAATAGAAATATATATATAACTAATCTCTGTTTAATATTAAATCTTAAAGCATTCAGAATTTCTTTCTTATTCTATTTCTTTCTTATCTTTTTTCGAAATAGAATAAAAAAATATATATAATAGAAATGTAAATAATAGATAAATATCAATATATTTATATCTATATTGATATTGCGTCCAATAGGATTTGAACCTATACCAAAGGTTTAGAAGACCTATGTCCTATCCATTAGACAATGGACGCTTTTCGCTTTTTTTTTACTTTCCAATTGTTAAAAAAAAAACAATGTGCGAAATCTTTTTAGCAATTGTGTATTGAAGTGAATTCAATACACAATTGCTATTAGACAATTCTAATAGAGAAAATTGTCTATAATTCTAATAAGGGCAATTTAAAATTTAGAGCGGGTAGCGGGAATCGAACCCGCATCGTTAGCTTGGAAGGCTAAGGGTTTTAGTCGACGTCGATTGATCATTTTTATATTTTTAACGTCTCTAATTCAAAACCGAACATGAAACTTTGGTTTCATTCGGCTCCTTTATGATGGATGGAGAAATTCCCAAATAAAATAAGACGGGAACGAAATAAAAATTCACCCCATAATATCTATGTTAGCTTTTTTTCTGTCTGGGTGCTTTCACAGAAAATTTGGCTTTCTAGATGATCCTTCTAGAAGATAGATCAGGAGAACTCGACCAATCTTTCTAGTTACTGCGTTCTTTATTTCTATTTAACGGAATCCTTAGGAAAAGTATTTGGTTTCTACCGAGCTAAAACAATATAATATGTCGATGTCTTTAGTAAACCAAAGTTCTCGTTTAATAGCTATTTTGCTTCAATTTTTCTATACCAAACAATGAATAGAACTGAAGATTTAGTTACGATTAGAAAGAAACTTTTCTAGCTTTATCCATGGATCCTCTTGTTATACTTATTGAATTGTAAATAGTCATCCAATTCAAAAATTATGTTTCGGAATTTCATAATCCAAATTTACAATTGATTAGAGTCTTTGGATACAAATTACGAGAATCTATAATCTTCCTTGAATCTTTCATTGAAAGGGAAAGGACTAAATCCTTTTAAGAAATAAAGTTTTTGATTGGAAGATAAATCAAACCAAGAGACCCTTTAACTATTAAAGGGATTAAAGGAACGAATCACACTTTTACCACTAAACTATACCCGCTACAATGCCATTATTACATATAAATTGATCTTTTGTCGAACAAAGTAATCAGGGGTGTAATAAAAAAATCTTAAAAAAATTAGAAAATTCTAGCGTTGACGCGTAGATTTAATAAAACTTAATAAAATTAGTAAAAGCAGATTTGATTCCATTTTGTTTTTCAATTTCAGATTTTTCTAAAAATCCATCGGATGAGTCTTTTTAACTTAAAAAAAAAAAAGGCCCGGCTGGGGACTGACCAGGCCAGGCTATTAAAAAAAAAAAGATCTTTGACTTGTGTTTTGACGAGAAAAAATAAAAAAAGATTCTCTATTTCTATTATTGTGGTTTTATTTATTTCTCTTTTGAGTTCGCGCCTTTTCTTTATCTAATCTTTATCTAATCTTTATCTAAATTTTTTATATAAATAGAATTACTGAAGAAAGTTATATCAAAAAAGTTCTATATTTATTATATACTATTATATACTATATTATATAATAGTAATATATATATAGTATATATATATATAAATAGATGATCAATATATTTATATAATAAAAAAGAAATTATCTATATATAATAAAATATAGAAAATGAAAAAAAAATATATATATAATATAAAAAATAATCTCAAAAAAAAAAAAATAAAGCTTTTTAAGATTAAGAATAAAGTGGAGAAGGTTCTTTTTCAAGCCTTTTTTTTTTTTCTAATGACCCTAATAAGTATCCCTTTTCAATTAGGAGAGATGGCTGAGTGGACTAAAGCGTTGGATTGCTAATCCATTGTACGAGTTAATCGTACCGAGGGTTCGAATCCCTCTCTTTCCCTTTTTCCTTTTAATGATGTGTAATAGATAAAATCCTAATAAAATTAGAGCGTTTCCACTAAATTAAATAAAGCAATAAAAAACCTTTCTTTTTTATTCTTCACGTCCCGGATTACGTCCTGGATCATTAGATAGGAATCCAAATATGAAGAGAGAAACAAAGAATATAACTACAGTGTATACAAAAAGTTTGAGAGTAAGCATTACACAATCTCCACGATCTTAAAAAAAAAAAAGAGAATAGATTCTCTATTTTTATACCAAATATCTAATTTTGATACCAATAAATAAAGTGATTAAAAAAAAAAAAAGGTTTCAGAAAGTCATTTGTAATAAGCTAATAGTCGAGTCTTTCATATTCAAACAGATTTGCATACCAACATCTAGATATTTTTTTTGTGAACTCGAATCTAATTAGGTTCTTTCATTTAGGGAAAAGAGGATAAAATTTAGGAAATAGAATGATCCAGATTTAGTATGGCTACAAAAAAAATTCAATGTTTGAATTGAGAGTTCGTTCATACGTCAAGATTTTTTTGATCTTTTGAATTGTTGGAAGAATCAAAATCATGAATTTTTTTTAAGTTTTAAGACAGTATTAAGAATTTCATCGAAAACTTACAGCGGCTTGCCAAACAAAGGCTAAGAGAAGAAAGAAAAGAGGTATTACGGGCATAACATCTACGATTGGATTCAAAAAGGCGTAGGCCTCCGGCAATTTGGCAACTAAAAAAGTGCTTGAAAAAAGGGCAGAATTCAAACAAATACAGATCAAATTAAATATATTAAGCATAACAAAAATTGGTGTTCTTGTGGATAATTTGATTTTGATTGAGTTATTAATAGATTTTTTATATAAGGAAAAAAAATAAAAAATAAAAAAAGAGAGTCTAAAAAGACTTTGTTGAACTTACTCAATCAAAAATCCTTTCATTCTCTTATGAGAATGAAAGAAATAATATTTTCATACAATATCTTAATTGAATTCTATGTAATGATCAATAAAGTAAGTTTGATTTGCTATCTACACGTGTCAAAACTCTAGCACCAATGTAATCTATATTTAATTTGGGCTTAAATTGAATTGACGAACAACCAATAGCAATATTACTCTTCTAGTAGTCTTCAATAAAAATCGAAATGGGGCGTAGCCAAGCGGTAAGGCAACGGGTTTTGGTCCCGCTATTCGGAGGTTCGAATCCTTCCGTCCCAGAGTATCAGAATCAATCTTCTATTGCCTTTGTACACCATCTTTCTCTTTCTGTTTAAAAATATAATATTTTTTAAGAATCAAATATTCAAATAAAAAGAAGAATAAACTTCTTTTTCATCATTTCAACCAAATTCCAAAAAATCTAGTTGCTTTTTTAATTTGTGTGTGATGCGGGTAAGTAAGGTAGAACCATAGATTCTACGAGTAAAAAAAAATCTATATTTATATATATAAATTATATAAATATAGATTTCTATTCAAATTTTGATTTTACATATATACAATCTAATATGGGATTCATTTGAATTCTGACTGAACCTTTTACGCGTAAATTCACTATTCCATTCATAGAGAAAGAAAAAGTATAGATTACGATATACTGACTGAACTATGACTATTCATGATTCCATACTTGAATCAATTACACAAACTAGAGGAATGTTATGGTAAAACTTCGTTTAAAACGATGTGGTAGAAAGCAACGTGCGACTTGAATTGAAGGACATGATCTGCTGTGGATTTGTTGATCCGCCACTTTTTATATAGGAATATAGGTGCTCTTGGCTCGACATTTTGTGTTCTATTTTACTAGAGTTCTACACTTTTTTTGAATATAAAAAAGAGTACAGGATGGAGCTCGAGGAGAATAAAAAGTTTTAATTCCTTTCGCAGGAGTAAGGATCTAGGGTTAGTGCGAATCAATAAGTTGGAACAACTTCGTAAGTCTTTTTATTTTTATATTGAAAAAAAGCCCTTTCAAGCAATTTTACAATGGAAAAGGAATTTTTTTTATTGTAAAATTCTTTGAATAAAAAGTCTATCATACGTGAATCAATCGTTTGTATGATTCTTTGATAGAAATAAAAGAAATCATAAACAAAATAAGGGGCGTGTTGCTGCCCTTTTTTAATAAAACGATTCAAGATCACCGAAGTCATGTCTAAACCCAAAGATTCAAAGTAAGGATAAAGAATTCTGAAACAAGGAAATCCAGTTTTCAATTGTTTGAACAACTAGATTAGAATCAAGAATCAAAATAAAATGAGACAAACAAAAAAAGGGTTAGAGACTACTCAATAAAAAAAGTACTTAAGGATTCTCTGTTGAGATATTTGAGAGTTATTTAACTTGAGTTACGAGAGTACAAATGTTACGAATGCTTTTTATGGAAAAAAATATTTAGGGTTTCAAGATTGGCTAATTGATTTAATTTTTTTTATTAATCTATTTAATATTTGAATTTTATACAGAGAGTTAACTTCTACTCATTCTCTTTTTTTTTCTCGAGCCGTACGAGGCCAAAACCTCTTATACGTTTCTAGGGGGGGGTATTATTCATATACATCTATCCCAATGAGCCGTTTATCGAATCGTTGCAATTGATGTTCGATCCCGAAGAGAAGGAAGAGATCTTCACAAGGTGGGTTTTTATGATCCGATAACAAATCAAACTTATTTAAATCTTCCTGCTATTCTCGATTTTCTTAAAAAAGGCGCTCAACCAACAAGAACAGTTCATGATATTTCAAAGAAGGCAGGGATTTTTACAGAATTAAGTCTTAATAAAATGAAATTGAATTAATGAAATATAAAAAAGAGGATGTGAAAGACTCGTATATAGCATAGCTTGGTATCAAATTTTATCTACTCTTTTCTTTCCTCCTCTTTCGCTTCCATCATATTTTTTTTTGATTTTTTTTAATTTTGATTTATTATTACCTAAGGTACGAATACTCAAAAATACCCTGCTAACAACTACTATGTTTTATAATCATAAACAAATTTATGAAAAATTTTGGGATCTATATTATATAAATTTTCATTTTTTTTTTTAATACAAAATTTTACTGTATAGAAAATAATACTGTATAGAAAATAATACTGTATAGAAAATATAAAAAAATATATTAATTCTGAATAAAACTAAATATATATATATATTATTTTCTAAATATATATTATATGAATAATTAAGAAATTATTCATAACAAATTAAAGGCCATAAAAATGGGTCTAAAAAAGTATAAAAAGATTTGAGATTACCCTAACTGGCTTAGTTTTCATTCATTGTATGAACTAACAAACCAAGGGGTTAAGCTTTTTTTTTTTCTTTTTTCTATTCTTTTCACTATATTAAAAATTCACAATCATATTGACAACAGTGTATGGACCAAATATAATTCTCTCATAGATAAATAGATCTATTTATCCCTGATGCACACACGACTGGATTTTTCTTTTTTTTTTCTGGTTGTATCTACATATTTTCAGTACTTTATATTTTTGTTTTTTGGGGGGGTTGCTAACTCAACGGTAGAGTACTCGGCTTTTAAGTGCGACTAGCATCTTTTACACATTTGTATGAAGAAAAGGATTCGTCCAGATCCGCGGTAGAGTTTGTAAGACCACGACTGATCCTGAAAGGAATGAATGGAAAAAATAGCATGTCGTATCAAGGGAGAATTCAGATAACTTTTTTTTTTTTTTGCTTTCCTGATCGGTACAACCTTCGTTTTTGATGTCGAAAAAAAAAAAGGAATTCCAATTTGGGTCAAGTGAATAAATATAAATGGATGGATAAAAAACAAGTTTTCCTGATTCCAGGAAAAAAAGAAACGGGCTTCCATTCGTAATTTGAAAAATTACCCGATCTAATTAAATGTTAAAAATAGATTAGTGCCTAATACGGGTATGGGAAGGAATTTTTTTCTTGCGTGTTATTATCAATTTTTCATGAGTCCTAATTATTTTTTTCCCTAGTCTGTTTGGGTTAGGTTGGAGATGGATGTGTAAAAGAAGCAGTATATTGATAAAAAATATATATATTTCCAAAATCAAAAGAGCGATTAGGTTAAAAAAATAAAGGATTTCTAATCATCTTGTTTTGTTATTCTATAATATAACGAACAGAAACCTATTAAAGATAGAGAATCCGGTTAGCAGTCTACCTGTTTATGAGGTATCTATTGCTTTCGTAGTCTAATACCTTATTTTGACTGTATCGCACTATGTGTCATTTCAGAACTCAAGAAAATAAAGACTTTACCTTCAGTTCAAATAGAATTTCAATCCAAATGGAGATATTTCAAGGATATTCAGAGTTCGATGGGGCTCGGCAACAGAATTTTCTATATCCACTTTTTTTTCGGGAGTATATTTATGTACTTGCTTATGATCATGGTTTAAATAGATTAAATAGAAATCGTTCCATTTTCTTGGAAAATGTGGATTATGAAAAAAAATATAGTTCACTAATTGTGAAACGCTTAATTTTGCGAATGTATGAACAGAATCGTTTGATTATTCCCACTAAGGATTTGAACCAAAATAACTTTTTGGGGCATACCAGTCTTTTCTATTATCAAATGATATCTGTTTTATTTGCAGTGCTTGTAGAAATTCCATTTTCCCTAAGATTAGGATCCTCTTTCGAAGGAAAAAAATTCAAAAAATCTTCTAATTTACAATCAATTCATTCAATATTTCCCTTTTTCGAAGACAAATTATCGCATTTTAATTATGTGTTAGATGTAGTAATACCTTACCCCATCCATCTCGAAATCTTGGTTCAAACCCTACGTTACCGGGTAAAAGATGCCTCTTCTTTGCATTTTTTTCGGTTCTGTCTATACGAGTATTGCAATTGTAAGAATTTTTATATTAAAAAAAAATCAATTTTGAATCCACGATTTTTCTTGTTCTTATATAATTCTCATGTATGTGAATACGAATCCATCTTTTTTTTTCTACGCAAGCGGTCTTCGCATTTACGATCGACATCTTATGAAGTCCTTTTTGAGCGAATTTTATTCTATGGAAAAATACAACATTTTTTAAAAGTCTTTGTTAATAACTTTCCGGCGATCCTAGGGTTGCTCAAGGATCCTTTCATACATTATGTTAGATATCACGGAAGATCCATTCTGGCAACAAAGGATACGCCGCTTCTGATGAATAAATGGAAATATTATTTTGTTAATTTATGGCAATGTTATTTTTCCGTATGGTTTCAATCGCAAAGGGTCAATATAAATCAATTATCTAAAGATAATTTAGAGTTTCTGGGTTATCTGTCAAGTTTGCGACTAAACCC